TTTATTTATTCTCATTGGAGAAAGACTCTCCCGCGGCAAGGTTTTACACATAGGGCCAGCTGCTTTCTTTATCTCAGTCCGTCTAGCGCCTTTCGGTTGGGGTCCGCCCCGGGGGTTAGAACGCTTGGGTGATTTTTCGAGTATCGAAGGCAGTCAACGTGTCAGCCATTCTTCTCCTATTAGACTTGTAAATCCTTTGCTCTTTTTCCTTCTCTCTTCCAGTTCTCTCCCTATACTTTCTTTTACATTGACAGGGGCGGAGCACTCTATCAATAACAAGAAAAAAGTAGCAATTAAGTTTCAAATGGTTTGAGCTTGGAAGCAACCTGCTATCTATCAATAGGCGAGAACAGACTGCTTCGCCTATCTATTATGGCCGGCTTGAAGACATCAGAGGAAAGACCATCATCTCTATCCGGGTACGATCATAGCTTCATTCATTCGTTGAACCTTGGGGATAACCATGAGCATTGAGGTCAATGACCACACCACCTCTATCATACATACGACATTACACGAAGCGAGAGTGCATGGTCAACACACACCTAAAGCGCCTACGTTCCGCTTGCAGCCACAACCTAACTTGCACGAGATTCAGGGAATTTTAGTTTCCAGTCGGCATTCGAAACTTCCCTATCCCAGCCTCTCTCGTTTGATGTTTAAGCCATGACCATGGACAAAAAAAAGAAGAGAGCCCAACGTCCTTGGAATCCTTTAATCCAGAGCGAGGATTACGGCCAGGTCTCTTCAAGAGCCATATCTCTTTGTTCTTTGCCCTGGCCCGGCTCACTTCTTTTTCTTTCTTCCTCAGCAATTCAAGTGACTCACGTTGTTAGGTCACGAGCGATCTAAACCTCTTCTAGCCTTGTGAGGCACCATTTCCAAGTGACTTATTCGTAGCCGGAGAAGGGACAAGTGCCTTCAGTTAGTAAGGAGATCGAGGGGATGTGTAAGCGGGTTACGAACCATTCGTATAGCGAGTTCATGTGCTTGCAGTTGTCTTACTATTGCCATAACCTTTATCTTATTCGGGAAAGGGGAAATGCTTTCCGTTCTAGCTTTCGATTCCTTCCTTGCTCTTTCTTTGGCCTTAGCATTCCATCAGAAAGCTGTCCAGTCTCTTTGCTCTCGGTCTCAGTCTGATAGTGGTCCATCCCTCGTAGGTAAAGTTGGAAATTGAGTTATCCCAGGCGTAGAAGTGCGATTTCCTATTTCTTTAGTTATTTTTTTTGGCTCCTGCTTTCCCTAAGCAAGTAATGATTTCTCTTTCTTTCTTCAGTGAGCGAGTCGTTTTTCTCTTAGTCTTTTACTAACCTAACTCCCATTCCTTCTCTCTTTGGAAGTCTTCGAAGCCGGTCTCTCTCTTTCGATGTGGTCGAAGAGTCTTCCCTTCAGTCGGAAAGTAGAGCGAGTCTAGGGTTCGAACTAATCCGTAAGCAGTAAAATCTGTACGTTATTCTATTCGTGCATTGGGAAAGCATTCCCGATCGTCTTTTTCTTTTAGTCCGCGATGTAGCTCTCGTTCTACCAGAAGTGCAGCCAGAAAAAAGGAGTTCAACTTAGAACAAGAAAGGAAAGAAAGCCTAAGCGAGACAAGAAGGAATTAAGGAGCGAGGTACGAGCTGTGACAGTAGCATCTTTCTTTCGAACATTCGGACATTGTAGGCTCTCCTACAACTATTAGTTGGACTGGGAAAGAAAGACTCACATTCCCGGATAACCAGACAGTCTCGGAAGATATCAACCATGGAAGGTCTCTTGTAAGCCAGAAGGTGCTACTAAGTGGTCTAACTCGAATCTCTTCCTTTTTTGGTTAAATGGGACAGCTTTAATCTAATGCCTTTCTTCGGACCGGACTCTTGACTTGTCAACTTCAGCCAATTTCAGGTGCTAGAAAAAAAAACACAAATAGGATAGGGACAGATATAGTCTCGCTAAACAGCTAAAGTCAACAGTAGCGGTAGGTTCTCCAACTCGATAAAGAAGCTGTACCGAGAAAGAGGCACTTCTCTCAACAATTCAAAAGGATAGGCGGAAAGCCAGTCGTTATCCTGGAACCTTAGCCCGAGCATCTTGTTATCATATCTTCGAGACTTGCTGGTCTGCTCTGTTAGGAGAACAAGTCCTCTCCCTGCCCAGCTGTACATTTAGGAAGTAGATCGAAAGAAAGGAAATTTTGATTATCCTTCAAACAGTCACCACTCCCACTCCTCTGGTAAAGTGGGATGACAAAGAAAACAAAGAAGCGGGTGAGAAAGAGACCAGAGGGATTGGATTTCACCCAACCGCAATGTCCGGCTGAAGACTGAAGTGAAGACCTGGCTTTAAGCCTCTCATCTTTGATCATTAATATGGACTTCATTCTGTAAGGCTGTTAGGAGCCGAGAGAAGGCGAAAGAGCAGATAGTCAAGCCCCTTAAAGAAAGATGCCTGCCCCTATCCGACGGAAGACCTTGGTGTGATCGCTGCAACCGTTCCTTCTTCCCGTCGAAAGTAAGAATTGAGGAGCGGTCAACACTGTGTGTTGTAAGGCCTAGCTCACCCCAACAAGGAAATAAGTGGCATTCTAGTAAGTCTGGGTGGGATCTATTCCAAAAGGTATCACCCAGCTAGGCGAATGACAGTATGTTTGGCCTGGCTGTATAAGTGTAGCCCGAGAGGGCGGCTAGCACCTCAGGAGCCCTTTGTTACGAAATCCTCTAGAAAGAGAAAAGCCTCTCCGTACGGGGCCAACCAGTATGACGATTAGTTTCCAATACGAAATGCAACTATAATACGAAAAAAATGAGCTAATGAGAAAGCGTCTGGAGTTACTTGTACTTTTCGTAGAGATAGAGGGAAAGAAGCTTAGTAAGCTAGTAGCACGAAAGTGGCTTCTTCTAGAGTCTATTGCCGGGTCTTTAGTTGAAAATAGGCTACCTTTCAATGAATTATTGAGGGGGGAACGAGTCCAGTCTCAGTTCTAGCCGGGAGAGAAGAGACAATCCTGCCATGCCAGCCTCCCAGCAAGTGAGGTGAGAGACTAGTGAGAGGTAAGGGATTCGAGCTGTTCCTATTCCCGGAGCCAAGGAATCTCTTTCTAGTGGCTAACTTTACCCAGAAGGTTAGGCCCTTCCAAGACGTCTTATTATGCTCGCATGGGTGGTCTTTTTCTTTTAAGGCGTCCTTGTTAACTACAAACTGTTAAAGTTAAAACTGAAACTAGAGTGGCTTACTTAAAGGGGAATCGGCAGTCTTGTCTTTTATTCATTATTCCTGGAACTCAGACTCCTGAAAGCACCTCCGGTCGAGTTTTCCAGGTCTAATGCACTAAAGGAACTGTCTGCTGCGTTGCCAATGCGTAGTAGTTCTCAAGTGTAGGAGGTGCTTTTAGCTTTGGAAAGAGTACGCGTGCCCGTATAGATGGCGTGCCAGTATAGTTGTATTTCTGGTAATAGTTTTAGTTGCAGTTATGCTCCGTGGTGACAAAATGGTTTTCCTTTGAGTTGATGGTATGGGTATTGGAAGTGTTAATAGTTTGGTGATTGTATTGCTAGATCTATTCTTCATATACCTAATTCTCTAGTCATAGATGTATTGTTGCGAATGCGCCTCAGTCTCCAGTGTTTTAGGAAGTGAGCGAAGTTCCCAATGTGAGAGGAATAATTGCTTTCGCCCTAAGGCTTCATGAGAGCCTGAAAACTGGGGTTTGGTTCATGACTGATTTTTTCTTTTCCTTTCGCGGATAAAGAAAAAAATATTCATAAAAGTAGTCCTTACATCCCTCCGCAAGCATAAGTAGAGTCTCTGACTTCAATAGCCAGTCTTGTACTAATAGATTGCACAGTGCCCAGTCCTCTAAGATCTATTGACTGAGTAGTTTATAACTTCCTCTCCTTCCTTTCCATTCAGCTCTCTAACTAAAGGAATTAATATCCTTATAGTCCTTAAGCAGAGGAAAAAGGCATAGCTTCATTGAATCCTGTGGGACTACGATTTCCTCCTTCACTAGTATAGTACTGCTACTATATTGGAATTTTATTAATAGGCCCTATCCCTAGTTCAAGGACTAAGTGATTTACATATCTACCTTTCTACCTTTAGCACCTAAGCGAGTGCTAATGCTAATACCAACCTTTTTGAAACTAAGTTAAGTGTAGGCTCTCCAAAGTAAATTGTCAAGCTTTCGAACTCGCCTTGAAGTTGATGAATGATTGCAAGGCTAGCAACAAGCAGGCTTGCTTATGATCTGCTGAAAGATATAGTACATCAGGTTTTTTTTTTTTGACAATCCACAGGTTGTAAGCTTGATCCCGGTCTCGGGATTTCCCAAGTCACGGAGTCTTTGATAAAGTTTTAAACTTAAGGAATACCCTATCCAATATATTTATTTTTAAAAGGCTTATAGTTAATAAGACAAGACAGGTGTCAGTATCAAATCCTTAATCAGTAGTGGACTACTAGTTAACTACTAAAGCGGAGTACCCAGTATGCGCACATCATGATTTGCCATAGGAGCTCAGAGCTCAGCGAATGGATCTATCTTTCGACTGGGTTCTTTTTGTTATGATGAAATCATCCACTTTACAAGAGAATGACTGGATTGGGTGCTCCTAGAATAGAGAAGGATCGATGCAATCGAGTTGGCTGTAGACAAGGATCAAAGATTCAACTATATAATTAGTTGGAATCGGACCATAGACTTAGCAGACAACCTGCCTTCTGTGGTGAACCAGAAAAAAAGCCCTTGTGCCTTGTATTTGGTGGGGCCCTACTAAGCCCCCGGATACAACGCTTTGAGCTAGTATAAGCGCTCGATACAGAAGCAGATTCTTCTCCAATTGCTTGGGGAAACCTGATTGAAATGCTTTGGATAACCAAGAGGCGGTAGAAGCACCCCGGGATAGCGGAACCAAGACTCCTTTTCCAGTTAGGGCTCCAATAAAAAAAAGCAGTATTCCATTATTCCCCCGGCTTATATACGTAACGTAATAACACGTGAGAATTTGAGCAAAGATCAGGATTATTCAGGTCTTCTTTGGCCACTCCGGGTATATGAAGCCCCCTTTTAGAGCAAGTTTTCACATGTCGTTCCCCTTTCCAAAGTCCTTTCTTTACGTTCGATCCTTTCATTTACACCTTTGTTTGACTCATATTTCCTCTTATTCTGATTTCGGCAGTAAACTAAATAGAAGGCACGGATTTACTATTGAAAGGGCTTATTTAAAGTTATTAAAGATAAAGGTTGGGCTTTCCGTATATAATAGGCTATTGGTCCTTTATCGACGTTTCCTTTTTCTAGCAACATTATCTGTTATTTTCTATCTTCTTTGTCTGAAAATAGATCAATTGGACTGGTTTCAGACCCTACTTTATAGGGTTGGATGCGCTATTTCCTGGCAAGAATAGCCTTTGGCTAGGAAAGCACAGCTAGAGACGTAGCATGAAGTTCGTTGCCATAGAATTTCCCTTACTCCGAGGCCACTGGAAGTTGTTAGCTAATCAACTTGCTTGCAAAACGGCGTGAAAGCGCTACGCCCCTCTACCTAAAGGTTGAGCCTCTCGTTGAAGTCTTCGGTCGAGTGACCACTTCTCCCCTATATCTGTAAGTGGAGTAACTCCGTGCCTTTCTCTTTACACTAAAAGGATCAATGCCCATACGTTCTTTTTCGCGAAGAGCAGTACTTCCCATTTATTGAATCTCAAAAAAGTGAAATAAGAATGGGTACCATTTTGGCTAAGTTCATGGCCGGTCTCCACTGTATCTTGTTTTCATCGTCAGCCCTTTCATCCCTACCAAGCGGGTATGAGTCTCCTATGAAGAGGGAAATTCATTGTTTTATTCCGGGATGCCTTCCTTGTTTAACGGACATGAAAGCCCAGAAGAAGGGGGCTGTTCTTGCTTGTCAAAGGAGCGGAGTCACTTTATTGTTTTCGTCCGTAGATCATCGAGCTCTGTGCTAGTTTCTATACTTCTTTTTTCTCCAAAAATCTTCCTGACCAGGTAGTTAGGGAGATCGGTGGCATTAGTGGGGTTAAACATACTCATGATCTTGGTATGTGGGTATTACTCTTTTGCACCAACGGGTCAATAAGCAAACCTATAGCTACATAGTGGATCGAGTCAGAAGAAGGGGTGGAAAGTAAGAGAACGGGATCGAGTTACTACGTTCCTTATACATCTGTTATTTCTAGTAGATTTAGTGGTAAATGAGTTTGATGACCGAGTAGGTGTATCGAGAACAACTTTATCAATCTTCAATCTCTTAAGATTCACCGTTCACTGGCCCACTAAAAGCCTTTCCTCTACCACCAGCGACAACTAAGGCTTCACCCTAATCATTTTCTCTTTTTTACTGCTGGGGCTCCTTGAGTGGTGAATGTGTCTGCGTCTTTCTTCGGTGAGCGCAGTCTCTGATTATTTCTCTTTCCCTTGAGGATTTGAAGTGTAATAAGTAGGTCGTGTCAGGGCCCTTTCCTTTTACTTTACTTTAGCCTTTTAAACTCATGCAGCAGATTTATCTTTTCTTGGATTGCAGTTTCTCCGCTTGGATCGTTTAACCGGGGCAATTGCTTGACTTCGCTTTCCGTCTATTCCCTCTATCCCGTAATGAAGTTCAAGGGAAGAAGAGAGAGATGATGAAAGTAAAGTGTTCCGTGAGGGTCTTTCTCATTTCCTCAATCATCAAAGGATCAAAACTTTCATAAAACCCGGGATTTTTGGCATATGAAGATAGACTCAAAGGAGAATAGCCAGCTCCTTAGGTTAGAGGTAGAGGTTATTGATGAGGGCTATAGCAAGCAGCCTATCAGACTAAGATCCGGCTAGAAAAGAGACTAGTACAGCTTACGTAATAGACCATTTCGAATAATAGACGGACTGAAGGATAGGCAGAAGGATTAGGCCTTAGGGTGATAGACCTTTAGCTGACAGATGGGGCTGCCGGAGCTATTATACCAGCCAACATGACCTGAAGGACGACTAGTAGGCCACTCAGTCCCCTTACCTTAGGGTTGATAAAAGACTCACTAAGGAAGAAAACTATAAGGTTAGGTATCTATTTTAAAAGACCTACTTTCTTTGACTCAACTATTGGGCCACGTATTGAAAGCACTTTCTCTCCCCTTCAAACTGTAAGCACTATGCTTCTAAAACGAAAGAGGAAAGCACTACTTCTTAGGGACTTCCTAACCCAGGGGAAGGAAATGGTTGGCTGATCGATGGAAACTTGTAGTAAGTACTCTACGAAGCTCTAACTAATCTTGCCTATATTGTTCTTACTCTAGATCGGGTTAAGTCTAGCTACTTGACGAAAAGAAGGATGACGTCCCTTCTATGGAAGGGGAGACAGAGGCAGTTGTCTGGGCAACCTAGCCAATCGTTCTCCTAGTAGGCTATTATCCCTCGCTTTCTCTAAGTTAGGAAGAATTGTTAACAAGTCTACGAGCTTGTGGGGCAAAAAGGCGCTTCTTTGAGGTTAAGACCCAGTTGGCATCTTTGGCGCTACGTCCCCTAAGGTCACTCCGGCCGGACACCAACCACTTATCTCTTTATAATAGAGGTCTACCTTTCGTTGTAACAACCTTTCGTATAGAGACCTGATCTTCTTCCCGGGCGAAGAAAGAGCTCTTTTTAGGGTTCTTGGGCAAAGTGAAAGAATAAAGAATAGGATTTCTATATACCTCAGCTCTTAAACTAAGTCACGTAGGGTGATAGCCAAGACAAAAGATCTTCTATTTTTATGCTTAAAGCGCTAGGCTTCTGGCGAAAGTACGTCAAGGAGAGGAGTTTACTAGCGCTTTTCCCTTCCTCCGTGAATTCAATCGTCTATCTTTGCCTGCCAATCCTTATTTGACTTGCTTCCTTTAAGGATCGTAAGACTGGTTCCATTTTCCCACAGCCGAATCTCTTTCACTCTTTCAATGGCAGCTAGATGTATAAACAGGTTTTTCCTGCGACTCCATAATCACAAAAAAAAAAGACTGAGGCACCAATTCATGTCGACCAAAGCCAGAGTTCCAAGCAAAGTAAATCCACCGGAGGAGATCAGGGACTGACGAGATCTCATCAATGGAAACTGGGAGTGCAGGCATTACTTTACAATTCAAGAATCGGGGATGGTATTGGGAATCAATCTTTCCGAGAACAAGCTTTTTAGATGAACTATTGAGGGGAGGACTTCGCGGATAGGCCCTTAGGCCGATACAGAGTCCTAGCGATCAAAGCAAGCTAGTCTGAAAGAATTCACTCCTGTTAGTATGCCTCTAGATAAATTCATTTTGTCCCGGAGTCAAGATATCTTAAGCCAATAAGAAGGAGCTAGTCATCCGGGGGAGAAGGCAGTGCCTTTAAAATCAAGGTTCTTAGCACCTCAAGTAAGTAGGCTTTATTCATTTCTCTTTTCATATAGGTGCAAAAGTAATCAACTTCTTTATTCACTAGGTAACCAAACTGAATGAACTTTTTTGCTTCTCATATAGCTTTGAAATGATGAAAGAGGGAAAGGCAGTAAAGGGAGTGCATAGAAGAAGTCACCATAGGAACAGGAAGTAGAAGCTAATTCCTGGAATTTTTCTTTCCCACACAGAAAAGTCTATCGAAAGTAGAAGTGAAAGACCAGATCAGTAGACAGTTCTCCAGCGCTTGTGAGACTCAATGCTGGGACTAAGGCAGTGGAGGAAGCGGCTTAGGGTTGGACCTTTCGAGTTGCATATATTAGATTCAATCGCGTTTTAGGGATCTCACGGGACTTTACCAAACGATGTCGATAGAAGACACTTTTTGATAATAAGGATACGAGGCGATTTGCCTTTTCTTTAACTTAAAAGGGATTAGAAAAAAGGCTGAATCTTCCTAGCATTGTCGGCTTAACGACTGCATTCACAGCTTGAACAGACTAGTCTACGCTCAGCCAACATTCCGACCATGTCTTGATATTGACAGTTCAGTGGATGGGATAGTAGAGAGAGAAAGGAAAAGAAGTAGTTACAAAAGGAGACTCCACCTAGAAAGAACCTCACCTCAATGCTAGACTTCGGCAGCTACGAACTAACACGCTTCAGAAGAGAAGCTACCAGCATTCACCCTGACAGGCTAACCCGAGCGTACCAAGGGACTTACCGACCGACCTCAGCTAAAAGAGATACGCTTCTCCTTCATGGCAGATATCTTTCCTATGCGATTCACTAGGGCTTTACACATACCCGCTAAATAAAAGACACATTTACGGATCTCTTTCTATCTTAACTCATCTATAGGACAGGTTCACGCCTCACAAGAGAGAGATGCGAGTGCGCTAGTTGGTCTTACAGACTGGGGCGAAAACAAGAGAGTAAAATAGGCGAGGATCCATTTTGTTGAGAAAGTCATACTTGAAGAAATGTATTTTCGAATAATACCCTCGTCTCTTCTCTGCGAGCTATCCCGATTTTTCCAGCGGAGTAACGGCTCTATCGACAACAATCTCTGTCTATGGATGTCTTTTTCGGCCTGTTTTCTGCGTTCTTTCTCAAAGAAATGACGTACGTATAGGAAAAGAAGGTCCTAGTGGCCTTCCTACTATTAAAAGAGCTTCTCTTTCTGTTGCCAGTCAGCCTGCACTATAAATATTGGCTAGCTCAGATAACCAAACTTCCGGGTTAGTGTTGTCCGAAGCCAGATGCAAGTATTTCTTTAGCTATATCCTTCGCTGATCAACAAGGTTCATGTCGCTTACTTATGCTTCCGCTCTATCCAAGTCAAGCCAAATTGTCTGGTTCCGGAAGAGAGAATCTGCTTCTACGGTACTTCATCAAAGAAAGCGACTAACATTTAGAGAGCTAGTGTCTCAGGTAATCGTTTCGCTTTACCAGGAAGTACCATAAAATAAAAGAGTTGTGTTAGCTATTGATAAAATAAAGTTTAGTAAAAGGCCGGCTAGCCTTGCTTTTTAGTTGATGGGAAAAACCCGGGCGAGCTGACCGGTTAAGCAGAAACCGTTGACTTCCATGAGGAACCCACCTCCCATCAGACAGATAAGGAAGAGACAGGTACGAGTCCAGCTAAACCAGGATCGCAACTTCGAACTGCAAGTCAAGCTTGCCTCTTCAATGGAAAGTGAATGCCCTTCACTTGAAGCTATCATCAAAGTCTGATTCCAGCTATTAATAATAAATTCCGCTGGAACTCGATTTCGAACCTTTTTCAAATCCTGTGAAAAAAATCCATCAATTCGCGCCAGGAATCATCATTTCTGAAGCAAAAAGGCAGGAGCGAGGTCTCATGGGCAAAGGCCTCTCATTATTTCACCGGAAATCTCCGACGCCTCTACTGTCTAATAGCTTAAGCGCCTAGAAGAGAGCTTTCACTGTCCTCAGAGAAGGTGTCGCAGTTGAGTTAGCCTTACTCACTCTATTCACCTTTTGGCTTAGAAAGTCCCTCGTCCTAGAGCTGATAGAAGTATAATAATAAGAGTATGAAGTTAGACTTAGTCAATTCACCGATTCGTTTTAATGGACGTGTCAAGCCTTGAACGCATGAATATGTCAAGCATTGAATTCAGGAAGGGAAGAATTATACAAGATGTGAAAGTGACTCTTCGAGAATGCCTTACTTCATCAAGGCAAGAGAAGTAGATCTTTTCGCCTTATCTGCTCTTATCAGACTTACCCCTGTTGATGCTACATAAGAGATGGAGCTCTTTTTCGGGATAACCGCCGCTAGCTCACATTAGCAAGGATGGATGAAGAAAGATTGTTTGCTGCAGAAGAAGACGTTGATCGAGAATCAAAGAAAGAAACCTGGAAATTGGACTTCCAAGCCCACTCCCTACACTAATAGATAGGCCTCGGCCAAAGAAGGTGGCTCTGTCACTAAGCAGGCCGAGTAAGCACAGATTACTCTTATCTAGCTAACCCAATTTAGCCTTCAGAGAAGACTTCTGAGTGAACCGGAACATTACGACTTTCATTTCTTGAATAAGGAAAGCAAAGCCAGCGGGCTCTAAAAAAAATCTGGTCTCAGAACCCTGACTGAAATTCAAAAATAAAGTTAATAATAGAGAGGGAGAGGAAAAAAGGAAGCAGAAACTGATTAGACCGTTCGTGCAAAAAATTTCTTACCTCTGAAGTATTCTAAGAAGAGCTTAAGAAAAGAAACTCAGCTGACTGATTAGAATTCAAGCACTTAGTCAGTCCAGATGAAAGATAGAAAAACTCTTCGCGGAGAGAGAGATTCCCGGGTATTATAATCAACCGTGATCAACTATACCACCAACAGTAAGAAAGGTGAATATAGCGAAGTGAACCGTTGGTTCTAGATAGCTATATGCTATTTATGCTACAATTTACTTTGACTTAGATATTATATACCCATAATATACGGTTAAGAAATCGATGACTTACCTTTATGCTTTGCTGCGGACAAGAATCCTCTGCTTTTGAAAAGGCTAAGGCTTCTTTTCTTAATAAAAGAAGACTGTCAGCCCTCGACTCGGTTGTTTACAAATAGAATAGGGAAGAAGCATCGAATGCTTCTATTGAATGCGCTCTTGTTGCTGAGTGAATAATCGGTCTTGTCGTATCCGCTGTGAGCCTATCAGCTGTAAGAAAGCTAACTGAATGCGTATCCGCTCTTTGATAGAACGACGTAAGTGCTGTGTTATTAGTACCATTCTTACTAGATTTCCTGTTGATGCAATAACCTATAATGCTCTCATCTTGTGAAGAATGCTTTTAGTCCTTTTCCCTGTCTGTCTACTGAAAATGGCTTAGGGAAAGGTCCCTGCCTAGTGGTTTTGGAATTGGGCAATCAATCCCTGCTTTGGCTGTCTCCTTCCATTCTTACATGTGCAGCCTTTTCTGATTCAATTGCACAAGCCCTAGTTTCGACTCTAGCTTTTTTCCTTCCTTCACCTGTCCCACGTGCTCTTTGATGCCGAAAATCGGATTCTAAGTAAAGTCTTACTAGCATTGGCTTAAGTAGAAAACTTGTCCTATCCTATAATTAGGAAGCATCTGACTTGCTAAGCATGAAGTCCCAGTCACACAGGAAAGTGCGCTAACATGCTAACAGCTTCGAATTCGATAGCACTAGCCATTTTATCTTCTCTAGAGGATTCTAAACCTTCCTCAGAATTAGAATGCTTTCCTTAGCTAATACTGATTGATTCACCGCATCTTCTCGTTCATTACATTAGGAGATCTAACCAAGCACTCGAAATGCGACATTGACTAAAGAAGGTAGACAAAAAGGCAAACTAGAGAAAAAGCCAAGCTGACTGAATTGAATCTTTCAGCGGAATTGGGGCTTACCAACTATCATATCCTCTCTCTTTCAAGCACAGTTGAATGAAACGTCTTTTTAATAGATATTCCTATCAACACGAGGGCTGCTTGCTTCACCACCCCATAAGGCTAGAGACTGCACACTAGAGAGATTTCTTCTCCTGTCTATGGGTTGGCAGAACGACCTGTGGATCAGATCGGTTTTAGAGAGATAATTTATCCTAGTGCCTTGCTTGGGGCGAAGCACGGATCGGATCATCTTGAGTTTTGGTTCAAGAGAAAGTCTTTCTTCCCCGCCCGCCTTAAATCATGGGTATGGAGCCAGCCTCGCTTCACAGCGTGGGGGAAGATCGGTTGAGAATCCCCCGAGGGTTGGTGACCATACTAGCGGCATGCAGGCCTAATTTAACACCGTTTCACGGGTGCCCCTCAATAACATAGCCGTCTTATCTGAACCCCTCTGGTATGGGAAAAATGCTTGCTTCACAGGTATTTCCCGAATGTAGGGAGTCACCCCCCTACAGACAAGCTATCGCAGGGCGCTCGTCCAACTCCCAACATTTATCAAGGTAACCCATGATTTCGGAAAGCCCATATAGTATGGACGGCTATTGCAAATAGAAGGCGCCAGTCTATAGACCTTGGTCCCTAACTCATTTGCAAGAACTGCCAAGGGCTTTGAAGAAGGTTTTTGGGTGAAGCCCCTTTTACAGTCGTCCTTTAACGGTATCCGCGTATCTAGTTATTGGGATGTATCCCCCTAAGATTCCGCTCATAACCATGAGTGGGACTTTCTTCTAGAAAGAATGTGTGGTAAGTAAAAGAAGCAGTTACTCTTTAGCTTTTTTAAGCTATTTCATCCGAACTGTTTATTCGTGGAGTGCGGTCGTTCTATTCATAACCACGAATGGAATTCAATTGTCCAAATCGCGTGTGTTTAGCAAAATACAATGTATTGAAAGAATCCAAAAAGCAAGAGCAAATCCGACGATTAGCCTTTTTCTAGTGGATGTAGTGGCATCAGACTTAGAATGAGAGGGCACACGTCAACCCGAAAAAAGGGTCTTTGATTAAAGAGAAGTATCAAACCTGATGATTCAATGAGAGAACATGGTTCTTCCTGTAAATCCCTTCTTTTTCTTTCAAAAAGGTGTAACCGATTACTATCCTTTCTCAATTCCGTACTTGATTGCTAGTGTTTCCGGGTACCATTCCACTAGTGGATCGGAAGGAAGTAGGAGTGAAATAGTCTCACCGAAATGGACGTGTTAAGGACGCGTGTCTCCGTCCCAAAACTAGATGTCTATTCCGGGCATTATGATAAAAAAAAGATGTGAATAGAGGAATAAAAAAAACTGAAAGAATCAATCATTGGCTTAGGATGAGAGTCTCATCTCTCTTTGAGGAAAGACCACTCGCTTTAAAGAAGATAATATAGAGATGACGGTGAGATTGTCATCTGTCTTTGTATAGCTGCCACATCCAACTTGTATGACGATGAGAGAAAGGCTGCCTTTGTATGGCTGCTACATCCCAGTCTTTGTATATAGATGGCTACATCTCCGACTTGCTCAAGTCTGTGTACGGGTAGAAACCTCTCTCTATGGCAAGCTAATCTTTTTATTCGCGAGTAATTTCTTATCCTTTTGGAATAAAATCTCCCTTATCGATGTCGGGACAGGTGGGGAACTCCCCATGGCAGGAGGAAAAAGTGTTACGGACACTGAAACTCCAGAGTCTTCCATGGCTTATCCAGAAGCAATGGCCTGGCTTGCTAACAGGATCTGTAAGAGGATAGCTTTCAAAAGATTACAAACTGGAAAGAGCTTAACTGTCGCAATTAGCTTCCCTGGCTTGCTTTGATAGCTTCTACTTTAATGCCAATAGCAGGAATTTAATCGGGGCTTGACCTTTACTCTTCACACGAAAGCTTTCAAATTTCCTTTCCTCCGCTAGCAGATAGAGTTCACCTCGCGTAAGGTGGGCGTCTTCGCCTTGATTCTCTAGTTTATTAGAACCAAATCTTGATATTAGATTGGAAAATAAAATCACCTCAACTGGCTTAGGACTAGTTATCCCCGCGAACGCTAACCCATACGCTTATTGCACGTTTTTTTGCATTGAGTTCGGAAAGTCCTCCTCCGTAACCATTGAAGAGCTGGGAAATTATCCAATTTCATACTTTCAACCGAGTAGGCTACCTTACCGGTTGGTTGGTAGTGGCATATGCTGTTTCGTGGAAGCCCACCTACCCCTCAAAGTAAGCATATACTTAATAAGATAAGGGATTTCATATCCTTCATTCTTCATTCGTAATGTGCCCTAGGCACAGCCTCCCGCGCTGCGATATACCTCGGGGCTCCTGTGAGTGACAACATGGGGTTTTCGATTGCGTTGGTGTTCAATGAGTAAACACAGCACGACCAATGATTTCGATGTAAAGGAGGTTAGTTTACCCTTCCACACTGAGTCTAAAACAGAAGCGTCAAGAGGACATTAAGTTTCGAGGTTTGGCTAGTATTCGGAGGGGATAACCCCTTGTTCGTACTCTCCTGGGAAAAAAAAAGTCGTACATTTCCCGCTCTCCTTCTTTGAATCTGATTAATTAATTGACTTGAGCACAAGGAATAGGCTTCTGCCTGGAAGAATGCATTCCCCTAAACGAGTTTGTCTTCATTGAAACTGGCGAAGGCACATCAACCGGAGTCAGAGCAGAGGAGAAGGCAAAGACCCGCATCGAGCTTCCCCCGGGGCTTAGAGAGAGTTGTCTCTAGGTATTCTCTACCTATCCACCTGTGTCTCCATCTCCGGCCAAGGCCAACCGAACTATTCATCTTTCTTGGTAAAGAATCTTTCTTTCCATCCCCCCGGCCCCCACCAGCAACTTGAACACCCGCCTGCACTTTTCCTTGATGGAAGTCTATCCCCAGACTCCGAAAAAGTTTATGTTATTACGTCAGTACGAAACTATCAAGCTGAGCTAGATCTAGGCTGCAGGAGAGCACTTCTACTCAGAGCGTCCAAACCAACAATCTGCACGCTTAGCCGCATTGTTCATCTTGACAGGGAAGGGGAAAGGAGTTAAATAAAATCAAAAATAGGATAGGCGAAACCTTGGAATAAATCCAACCTCATAAACCGATAGAGCAGTAACCGGCTAAGCGCTTTGAGTTGAGTGATAGTAAGGCGTGCTAATCTCCGACCTAGGGAAGTGTCAACACAACAAAGGGGGAAGTCTTTTCTTTCGGAAAAGGAGGGGAGATCCGCCTTTCGGACCTGGAGGAAGTAGAATTCCGAATATGGGTACGAAGGGTCATCCAGAAGCGCTGGAAGGGCTGGAGGAAGGGGACAGTCTTACCTTTTGGAAAGATAAGGCGCATCAGAACGGAATCCGTATATCTTTAAATAGCCAGATTCACGAGCTGAGGACTAAGTCGAAGTGAAAGTAGGTGCCATTTTTAGTGCCAATACCCTAGAATAGTTCACACCAAGTGAAGAGCCACCCTCCGGAACTTGAGGAGGGGGACGAACTGCTTTCTTTGATTGGGCCTTGCTTGCAGGCAGACAGGCTAACTTGTGGAGACGAAATGAAATCCTATATAAAGTGAGAATGGCGAGTCCCGAGGGTCTGCAAGAGGCTGAGCTAAGAAGCTGGCTGAATCTATCATGGGGATGCCCGATTTGCGATTGAGCTAGCCGAGTTGTATGATCTCTCCGGTCTGGCATGAGCCACTTCATTCCTACTTCCACTCAAGAAAAAAGATAGGATTCTCGGGCCCTACCTCCAGAGTGGGATATGGAGGAGTGCGTACGGCTATTTCGGACCTTTTCTTGCCGCAAGGGTTGAGTTCGCTAGCCTGACGATCTTCCCTTCGCATGGCAGAAGAGCGCGGCTCGAGACTACTCTAACAATTGAAAAGGAAAAGCAAGCTGGAATTGAACCCACTAATGGGCCAGCGCTTGGCGCTTACTCTAGCCCGGCTTTATAAGATAGACTATAAACTATATAGTTGTCTTCCCCCTTACCAATTAAGTGGATCGGTTGAGGGCCGACCCTTGTGGGGGTTGCCGACCTTGATGCCATAGTTTTGAGGGGGCTGAGCGGTGGTTTGGAAAGAAAAAGAAAGAGTTGTTGAAACGGAATCGAGCTAAAATGCACTTTTCCTTGATGGAAGTCTATCCCATAAAAGCACACAATAAGTGAGATGAACCTGCCAGCTCAGCCTTGGCCCTATGCCTTTTGGCCAGCTCGTCTGGACTTGGCTTTGACCGGTCGATCCCGCTTAAGTATCCCCCTCTTGCAAGGATTCGGCGCCTCCACTTGATGCTTTACGCCCACGCTTCAGCAGTATTTCGAGCTAGGGATCAATCAATTCCCCTATGAAGCTCCCTGCCCTTCAATCCATCTTCATCTTGGCTGGCAGCCTTGATTGAGCCCTGGGACTGATCTTCCCGTTGGCTTTGCTAAAGCAGTACTCACAGTAAGGTCAGCAGGTGGCATAGTTATTGGACAACTAGTTAGCAAGAAAAGAGCTCTTAGGGAAAGATTCTTGGGTTTGTCCCAGCCGTTAGAGCGTTAAGCCACTCATTCTCTTAGGTCGTCTCAAAGCGCTTAGCCGAAAGACTTTGGGTCAACAAGCAAATAATAACATTAGGTTCGCGAGAAGTAAATAGGAGAATCAAGCAAGAAAGAAAGAGATTAGGGCTTTCTTTAACGAAAGGTAAGCTGAAACTATGAGTGTAGTTGTAGTCACCAATTATGAAAGAGGAAAACCGCTTCTTTGTGCTATCAATTGAGTTTTCAAAAAGAACATATCAAATGTATGTTTTTTGCCATACTTGGGCAAAGCCATCGAGACTATATCCATCACCAAGAAGAAGCGAAGCCAGAATGTCAGTAGGAGAACCCTGGGTTAAGTAATCGTGGCGTGGTAGAATGTCTGCATAGCCTGGTTCCTTCTAAGTTATCCCCTAGCGCACCCTTTTTCAATCTTATTAGGCACACAGGCAGCCCGTTGCAAGGAAGGAAAGAGGGGGAGACAAACCATCCCACTCACAGGGGAGCTGGGCGAGAAAAACTTATCGGCTGCAAGCGCAATGAGCCATCTTTCTTGTGCACCCTTCGTTTTGAGGAAATAGAAGAAAAGTCGGGGCCAATCCCCGATGTCATTAAGAAGTTGTTGAAAGAGTTCGAAGACGTGATGCCTGACGAACTGCCTCGGAAGCTTCCGCCGAAGAGAGCAGTCAACCATGAAATAGAGTTGATGCCTGGCACGAAACCCCCCGCCAGGGCACCGTATCGTATGACGCAGCCTGAGCTCGAGGAGCTTAGGAAGCAACTGAAAGAGATGCTGGAATGTGGGATCATTAAGCCCACTAAGTCCCCGTTTGGGGCCCCTGTGCTATTTCAGAAGAAAGCCGATGGTTCCCTACGGATGTGCTGCGACTACCGGGCGCTGAACAAAATCACCGTCAAGAACAAGTATCCCATACCCTTGGTGGCCGATTGCTTCGACCGACTCAGCCGGGCGAAGTACTTCAGTAAAATGGATTTGAGATCGGGCTACTGGCAAGAGAGGATCAAAGAGGGCGACGAGGCCAAAACCACGGTGGTCACACGGTATGGTGCTTACGACTTTCTAGTCATGCCTTTCGGCTTTACGAATGCCCCAGCAACTTTCAGTACTTTGATGAATCAGGTACTCCACGGTTTTTCTTGTTGATCGTGGAGGAAAGAGCATCAGGAGAGTGGGGCAATAGCTCGGTTAGCTCTATAGACTGACTGCTTTCTCCTTAGCTGCCTTTCGCGATTAGCTTCGGGGGTTAGACAGCTTTAGGGGCGAAACCCTTCTTGCTTTAGCGCTCCTGCCTGCCGACTAGGCAGTCAGTAGCTTGACTTCGGTTAGCTCTTTCTACAGCATTCCTCCGCTTAACACAAAAAAACAAGCTCCAAAACCCATTCCGGTGGTGGATTGAAATGGGCTTTCGCCCTCGTGTCACAATCAGCAAAGAATGATTGAAAAGGTAGTCCGGGTAGTAGTTTCCTAGCATACTTCCTTAGAACTAGTCTCAAAATGTTCCCGAAGCATATTCCGCGAATTCTCATTACCAATACCCCTTTTATTCCAAAAGATAATAATGGGTTCTAAGTTGCTCTTGGTCGGCTTTTTGAGAATACCTTTGAGCTTAGGCGGTGGCTCATCCGGCAATTCCGAAAGATCAGCCCATGACTGCTTAGCAGCCGTTTGCATCACCTTGAGGGCATCACTAGCAGGATCCGACAGAACCCTGAACTCTTGAGAGGGATAAGATGTCTCCCTTACCTTATTGAAGCCAATTTTTGCTTCAAGTTCTGAAGACGAGCATTGGAATCAACGTCAATAGGAGCCCTGTTCACGTCCATATACTGCATGCGCATGCGGGCTTCCACGTCTGCAAGAACGGAGTATTCAATAGAAATATCTATACCAGAGATTCCTTTAGCTCATCGCATAATGTTCGGTCTTGTACCTATTCCCATTCGTCTATGGCCTATGGTTTGGTTACTGCGATGGATGGTCATACTAGCCACTCTTCTTATCGGGTCCATGGTCCATATGGTCTTCAATGGTTGTCTTCCCGGAAAGGACTGCAAAAGCTCTATCATCCATTATAAATCGAATTCAGGCTCCGTCTCACTAGGGAGTTATTCGTATGAACCTGCTCTTTTGAATGATTTAGGAAGGAAGGAAAAGCAAGTCTCTAATCTGCCCTTATTCATTCGACGAATATAAGACTGAGTAAATTATTGCTATGTTTTCGAGACTGTGCAGTAGTTTCCCTTCCAGGTCTTGAGACAGATAGGTATATAGGAAATCGCCTTTCATGGATCTACACCCTGGTTAGTAGTTCTAATGGACTATCCAATTTTACAGTTAGAAAGTAGCCTGTCTCCCTGTTCTCAGTGCCAATGTCTTCGCTCTGTCCAATCTATTTTCTTTCCTTCTAGCGAGGAAAAGGCTTTCAAGCTTAAGTTTGCAAGTGAGAGTGGGATTGATGCCCTGTTAACAAGAAGGAGCTACAAGTATTTTCTAATGGTTGAAAGATCGGCTGTTTAAGCCTGCAAGAGAGGACGAAATTCTTTCTTTCGGGATGATCTTGGGCAATAGGTTTAGTGACAAGATATCCACGCACATAGCAAGAAGGAAAGGAAATAGCATTTCTAAAAAATTTTCGGTATTTCATGAAAGTGGGACCATTTCTTCTTATTATACGAATACAAGCTGCTGCACATGAAAAGAATCTGCTCTTAGGTGCCTATTCTAAAGGAATGCTTGTTGTCAGCTTTCAGTCCAATTACAGCAGACATGATCCAATTATAACGATGAGAAGACGCTTCTCATGATGATAGACGATAGGTAGCGAGAAATCTCGTATAATAAAATAATACCCGTTCCGTTGACTTGACTTCACAGGCTCGGCACTTCTTGCCTGACGAGTTCTTCCTTCTTTTCTTGTTTTGCTATCGTCTGTGGCATTTGTCCTTCAAACAAGCCCTTCTGTAAAAGCTTATTCTAGCGCAACAACCTATTGTCAAAAGAGACAACAGCTGAGTCAAATTCTATAGCAGTGCTTATGCCTTCAAGAGCTAAGCCCGAAAATCACGGAACTCTCCTCTCTTTCAATGTCAGCCGGATTGCTAAACACTAGTCTTTCCTTCCCACCGGCTATGCCTTATCTCTTTCCCTTGACCTTCTTTCTTACCTTTCTTTCGTTGAGGAAGCCGTAACAATTTAGCCACAAGCCTTAGCCATGTCTCCCTTCCTAGAAACTGGAATACCAGGAAGTCTAGCTAGATTACAAAAAAAAAAAATACGTCTCTTTGATTACCCTTACTTCAAGCACCAACCCAAGACTCTGCTCTTACTACCACCGAAAGAGGGTCAACCGAAGCCAGGTTGAAGTAGAAGATCCTTTTTTTTTACGGCCGGCTTCTTCCTGATGTCTCGCCCAGGTCAAAGACTGAATCAAGCTACAGGTGAATATCAGAGGTTACAGATATGATAGACTTAAGAATACCTACCAGAAAGACTCATCCAATCAAAAATTATGTACCAGAAAATACAAGATTTTTCTTACTCGACCAAACATCAGGAGAAGCAAATACAAGGGGTACACTAATAAGTAAGATTGATGAAGTAGCAATGAATACAAAAAGAGACAAAATGAACTCATAACAGAAGCCTAGAGGACAGTTCTTCGTGGAGGGATGAGCGATTGGATCGCCTACGGGACAGATGCGACCCTTACCCCCTTTTCTATATGACATGTTGGAAGCCTGCTCAAAGCAGGTATTAGCCAGAACCGTCATGTCTTAGCAAGAAGATTTCCAACTCTCGAATCAAAGAGGATGTTGCCTCCTGTTTGCTACTACAGGACACCACGGCGCAAAAGAATAGACTAATGTCTGCACGCCCTGATAATACTTGATTAGCCTTCCCCCGATTGGGACACTCGATAACTTGAGTTTTTATTGAGAAACTCACCCTCCAAAAGACTTGAAAACGAAACATCAGTATGTGAGGGGTATTTCATTTTGACACAAACCAGATCAACTCTTGGACGATGACTAGGAAACTTACGAAGTACTGCTTTTTTTTAGCAGAAAAAAAAATGAAAATGTTATAATAGGACGGAAGACTGATCAGATACCTTTCTCCTGAGGGTAGGGTGGTTAAGGGCATCTGAACGTAACGCTTCCTATAGTACTCTCTCTTTGACTTTCAGTCTAGTGCCAAGTGATGTATTCTAATGAAATGATGTTAGCATATAACTATAGCGTCAGATGTTATGAAAGTAGGGCTTTCGTAGAAAGCGAAGAAGTATGTGAAATCGAGGCGTATTGGAATCATCGATCATATATATAGCTTGTGTGCCGCGAGTGATCAGTCTGCGCAAAGGCAGAATAGCGGATTGGCTTGTCTTGCCTCTATCTTCCCGGGACTCCTAGGGCTCTTTTCAATGGGCCTTGTCTCGCTTAACTTGTCGAGTAGTGATTATCTCGGAATAAAGATCTGTTCGAAAAGTATCGCGAAAAATCCATATAATGATTAGCTCCTAGCCCCTGCTTCTATCATAGGTGCTATCATCGTATAATAGAATAGATCATTCCTGCAGGAGATTGGCGACCAAGTAAGCTCTATAAGAGAAGCGAGTAGGTTGAATACATATCAATAGTCTATCTCCTTAGCCTATGGTCTAAGACTCGCAAGGACTATACCAAGGCTTGGAGTATCTAAAGCCACTAGGCGAACTATTGGAGTAGTATATAAGGGCTTTAGGCCCATTGGTTGAATGCATAGCGTTTGGGGTCTTTCCTAATCCCTACTACTTTGGCTCTATCCCCATGCTCACAGTCACCAGCCGAAGCCAAGGCATCTTGCCATTCATGTGCAGCTATAGCGTGCTGCTATCGCTATCGTTACATAACTAGAAGAGTAGGACCAATACTTAAATGGGTCTATTCCTTTATCTAAACCAAGCCTTCATCAATCTCGGTAACGAGAGATACTATTTATTGTTGACCGTGAAACCCCAAAAGGAAAGGCGGCTCGATGTTAATTGAGTGAAAGCATTTGCCATTGTTCTGGCTATAACACTAGCGAAAGAGGTCCGAACCTTCCAAATAGAAGTAGAAGTCAGTCAAAACTTTTGCTGGCTAACGTGAACTACCTTCCTTTCGGGCACTGGCATGTCTTGCTTTCAACCGACGCTTTTTATGTCTTCTAGAATGTATCGGGCAACATAGTTGGTTGATCTTTCTCGCTAAAGGAAGAGGCGCAGGAACCCTATGACAAATTACTGTTGATCGGGGCTTTACCGCTATTGGAACTATCCTTTCAACCCTTGCCTTGTCGACATACACGTATACTGGCTTGGCGTACTTTTTGGTGTACAAAGAACGAGTTTCAACCGGGCGGCTTGAGAACAGGGAAGAGGATGACTGGAAACTACCACTCCAAGAAGGACTAGCACATAAACTGAATCAGCTGACTGGAACCCTTAAGCAACACTGGCAGGGCTGGATATGCTTAAGACTGTTCTTTCATATAAAGAGAGAGATATTTACCTCTGCTACGGGAACTAAAAAGACATCGCAAAGGAAAGAGATTGAAGAATGACTTCAGCTGTATATCCTTTGCCAACTGCTGGATTGGGACTGATGAATTCGCTTACAATCTTAAGAACTGGAAAGACATATTGTTCTGGCTTACTATAGGAACGGAGTGAAGAGCTTAATAGAAAGAAGAACTTTACGGCATTCCAACACTTCTTCTTTAGGGGCTTGGAGCAGATGAAGCCTTCCTCCTCTATGAGGGAGAAAGTAAGGTGGTATACTCAGGTCATTTAGGCGAGTCTCTTCACGCGTAGCACAGTGCTATGAGTGGATCATAAGCACTGGGTACGGCGGAAGCCCGCCTGGACACTTTACCTTTGCAGCAATGCAATTGGTATGTAGCATCCACTTATGTGGACTATCGTGTATAACCAGGATGAAAGGAAGCTTAAAGTAATGTACAATGTATAACTTGTTCGACACTGTCCTACGTTTGAAGAGATTAACTTGGCAGAGGTCAAAAAACCCTCGGGTGCTGGCTGAGGTCAATCTTAAATAAGGTGATCTTAGTACTCACTGGTGGTTTTACTAAAGAGCTTTGTGGTGCTGCTTACTTGTTTTCAGGTTCTGTCAGTTGGTTGGGCCGTAAGTAAAGTTGGCTGTGTGTCGCACTGTATTTAAAGCAGTGTGCATCCAGCCTCCGATCGGCCTATGCTGGGGTTTCTACCCCACCAGCCTTACTTTACTTCCAGTTCCTGTCTCGCTTTTGTCTTGATTCTACTAGTTATCTCTCAAACAGCGGTTATTCCGCTAACATCGGATAAGCCGCATCTATCTAATAGCGGACGATTTTCGGCAACTTCGGAGTCTTTCTGCCCCGCCTGATAAAGAAAGAATACATTCCTCACGTCTGCACAAGCCTATGGGCTTTAGCAAGCCCCTTTCTATCTTATTAGTAAAGCGCTAACGTCTGCTTTCTTAAGTTTGCTAAATATATCGCGAGATGTTGGCAGGCATCAAAGGCAATTCAGTAATGGTTGAGCCAGACTATGTCTTCCCTATCGGAAGAGCAAGAACTACTTTAGCTCTCAAGCTGTTGACAATCTACCAATGGGACTATCAAAAGAGACCCGCCTAGGACTGATTGAAAGAAGACCTTGCCGACCAATGCCTTTGACCCCTTCCTCTACCTATCTAACGAGAACCTCGACCCTCTTGTGTAAAGAGTGAAAGAGTCAACCAAGTGCGAACCAGGGGGCACTTCTTCAGCACCTCAAATAGGATGAGTAAGTGCGGGCCAAGAGGAATGATATCCGAAGCTTGCCCAGCTAAAAAACATAGTGACGACCTTGGTCGCTTGACCCAAGGCAGAAAAAAAGAGATTAGTCGACAGTGTAGAATTCACCACACTAGACGCGAACGACCTATCGATCAAGACCTGCATAACTTCAAAGAGATAGACTAACACCTGTCGGTAGCCGACTTCAGGTCGAAGCTATAACATACTGGATTGCCAATTAGTCAATCAAGAGGCCTCGTCTGATGAAACATCTTGTGGTATCCCTTTCAAGACATCCATAAGACAATCATGGACGGGACGCAGCAGGCCTTGATTCACAGAATTTCCTATTGCACCTACTCTTTCCCCCTCCCTCAATACTACAAGCCTGTGATAGATGGCGCCTTAACCTGTTAAGAATCAGGCAGCCTAGGACCTATCCTCCGCTCAAACCAATCCAGATCATCACCAGTCTGTCTTATTCTCATCAAAGGGATATCGAACTCGTTCTTGCCAGAGACAGCCTTGCGACCACTCTTCTGCCTGCGCATGAACATAGAAAAGCAGAATTTGAAAGGACGCTAACTCATATGGTAGCGACACAAAAGAAGTCTCTCAAGCCTTTGCGGCCCCAATACGAGAGGTCAGCTTCTCAACAGTAAGTTTAGTTGTTGGCAGCGCTTTCCAAGTTGGTGACCACGTCATCCCTTGGTGGAGCGGGAGGGTGGTGATCCAAGGCATATATCTTAGAAGGAGAAGGGTCTTCCAATTCATTATGAATGGACCCAACCTGCGATAACACAGCTTCAGGATCATGCAAAGGCTTAATCATACTAACAAACGTATCTTTATAAAATAAACCTTTTTGGCTAGTTCAATAACTTAGCCAAAGAACGAAAGAGAAAGATGAACTAGCAGATCACCTTTCTCATCCTTTCGATCAATCCTTTTTCTATGAAAGGCTGGAATGATTCGAGCCGGATCTAGTGAGAAAGACTGGAAGAGGCAAAAGCTCCGGAGCTTTCAACTCTCCTCCATATGCAGTCATTAAAGACGATGCATACTGTTTAAGATAAAAGGCGACAAAAAGCCAGCCAACCTGATCTACGACCACCCTAACCTCTTTAGCAAAGAAGTAGGCTGCACTGCAATACAAGTCTCCTTGGTCAAACCATCAGTGGTTAGAAGTATGATTTCTTAACAAAGTCCTACTAAGAACCGAGAGTCTTCTAAAACTCTCTGCCACTTGATCGGAGAGACCTTTCACAGCGACTGGAATAACTGATGCATGGTCACTAATTTGACTTAGCTTCCTATTTTTGAGGCCGGTAGAGAAAGAGTGGCAACATTCAAAGTTACCAGAGCTCTCCCACCCCACCAGGGGCTTCCGCGACACCCCGTCGCAACACACGGACCAGTCATTGCTCAAGTCATTAGATACCCGGAAACAGCACCAATGGCTGCTGTCAAGAGAAGAGGGTCTAAGCGAATCAAGACTCACCCACATGAGGTTTTCTCCCCCATCCATAGGAAAACCTTAAGACGCGAAGTGAGATGGGACTGATTTAGTACAGCCTTCCACTAGGAATCGCTTAGCAAACTCACAAGCACAAGCTCCACTGGCAACCCGCTATGTCTCGTATGATATGAAGAATGGGCAACGCTATATATATATATCTTGCTATGGCTCTTAGCTTATTATTGGTGGGGTATCTGGTCAGCACACTAAGAATGAAGTAGTACGATCGGCGGGCGTTGGAAAGAGAGCTTCAGTACAATTATCGCTGCTTAGCGAAGTGAGGTACAAAGCACCTTTCCGTTCTTTGCTTTGCGTATGCTGAGAAAATTTTCTGTTTTCTTTGTACTTGTTTGGAATCTTTCTCTTGGTATGAGGTTTGAAACCCCGCTTTTTTCCCTTGAGCTTGCATACTGCTGGCTTATCCATTGCTGATGATTTTCCGAAAGTAGGTTCGAATGACTTAATTTCAATTGGTGAGGATGGCTCGTTTTCTTCTCGTAGATTTTCCTTATCTAAGCTATATCAACATAGCCAACTAGAAAACTCATCCGCTTGTCAATTCTTGGTGTAATACTCACTCGTAAATGATTGGATTGGTGTCAGAATTTTTTTTTCACACTGATTTCCTATTTTCTTTTCTTTTTTGAATTTCATTATCCGTGTAAGAATTAGGAATTCCTATTCCAACTCGTCCCAGAATGGGCGTTATGGCAAAAAACAAGAAGAAAAGAAAAGGAGAAATTTGTCCAATAGTAACAAATGGTGCCTCCACAGGTTGACACCCGATCCAACCTAGTAGTAAGCGATCCGCCAAAAGCAACCAAAATATTCCTTGGTGAATCGGGCGAAAACTTGAACTACGTATATACATATTTTTAAAAAACGGTAAAGCCAAGAGACATATAAAAACTGGTGCTATTGCGGCTACACCTCCCGATTTGTCAGGTATACTACGAAGAATGGCATGGATCGGTAGGAAATACCATTCCGGCACAATATGAGGCGGGGTGGACATCGGATTTGCAGGTATATAATTGTCGGGATGCCCCAAAACATTAGGAGCGTAAAAAATCCAAATGGAAAAAAAGATAGCAAAAGCTACCCAACCTACTAGATCCTTTACATAAAAATAAGGGTAAAAAGCAATTTTATCCATCTCTGAATGGACACCCAATGGATTATTTGATCCATATTGATGCAATGCGGCCAGATGAAGAAGACTGGCGCCTACTAAAATAAAGGGGAGTAAATGATGAAGACTAAAAAAACGATTTAAGGTGGCATTGTCCACGGAGAACCCACCCCAAAGCCAGGTTACTATGGTATCTCCTACTACAGGTATGGCGCTAGCTAAGCTTGTAATTACTGTAGCTCCCCAAAAACTCATCTGACCCCAAGGTAGTACATATCCTATAAAAGCTGTCACAATCATTAATAGGAAGATTACAACTCCGAGACACCGAACAAATTCCCTAGGACTGCTATAACTCGCATAATATAGACCACGAAAAATATGAAGGTGAACCACAATGAAAAACATACTTGCCCCATTAGCATGCATATAACGGAGCAACCAGCCCCCTTCAACATCTCTCATAATGTGTTCTACGCTGTTGAAAGCTAGATCCACATGAGGTGTGTAATGCATAGCTAAAAAAACGCCAGTCACTATCTGAATGACTAAACAAATACCAGCTAACGAACCGAACCCCCACCAATAACTAAGATTGCTCGGGGTTGGATAATCTATCAAATGCTGATTAAGTGTGGAGGATATAGGTTGTTTAAGAAGAGAGAATCGTTGGTTCCTTATAGTCATTTCTATATTTCCCTATTATTATATTGTTACAAAACTCTTGTTCCCCCACCTTTTGGCATTCTGGGGCCCTACTTTATAAAAATATAAAAGGGTAGTACCCTTTCTTCCCCCGTAGCGTAGAAGGGGTCGGGTCATCCTGGGTTACTGAAGAGTCGTCCGAATGCTCGGTGACCGAATCAGAGAGGTTTTTTTTACCGCTTTATCTTTTCTCCAGCACTCCCGGACTGATCATCTTGCTGCAAGAAAGCAAGTTTAGGAATGGAATCTAATGGAAATTTCTCTGCTCGCCTTGGAAGATTATTCTCTCCTCCTCAGTGAAAGAGGGCAAAGGTGTGTGGGAGAAAGAATTCTAAAAGAAGATAATTTAATAAAGCCACTCTCTCCAACCTTTTCTATCTATTTTTAGAAGTAGGGCGAGAGAAAGTAAATATGATATTTGCGTTGGTTTTTCCAACGGTTCGGTTTGCATATGGCTCATCTTGTGTGTTGGCCGAAGTGACAATAGTCACCCCTCGAAATCCGAATCCCAATGAGACTCCTCCCGCGCTCTCTTCCTATCCGAGAGACCCTTCATATACTGTGGAATTTTTATCAGAAAGTCATAGGAGTGCGAGAAGGCTCTTCGATTTGTAAGTTTGCGGAAAACATTTTCCGTCATTTCTTTTCTCGTTTTTAGATAAGAGGCGGCCTTCTGTTGTATTCTTGATATTACCGCCTCTTTCTCTTCCGCACTTTCACTTTCTTCCGGTTCTTGGTTTAGATTTGGAATTCGCCTTTTAGCACGAAGGTTTTTTAGGGCCTGAGAGACCCCATCCGGATCGGGAAGCTCGCTGTCGTAAGGTGAAGCTTCCTCGTCAATGCAGCGCTTTATCTCCTCAACTGAAGGATTGACATGGCGGACGGGCTCCTCATTTAGATCTGGGAGGTGCCCCTTTCGATCTCGGTCGCCAAACCAAAAAGTGTAGGGTTTGGATTGCGCGTTTCCGGAAGACGAGGCTTCTGGATCAGGGCCCTCGCTGTCGGAATCGGAAGGCGCTAAATCCCCCTCCATGAACATGAAGAACCATGGAACGTTGGCGTGATTCGGTTTGAGCAACGGTGAGACATTTTCGTAATGAAAATAGAATAGAAACATGATGTTCCCACTGATACCTAATCGATAACGAACCTGAATGGCTTTTTTAAGTCCAATTCCATAAATTTTTGTTGAGGCAATTCTTACTTGTTTATCGGCAACTAATCTAGCTCCTGAAATATATAACATAACATTCTTGATTGAGAACCGATGATTCCCTCCAGACAGAATAAAATTCCTGTACGAGTATAGTGAAAAACGAGAGGTTTGGTTGGTTGTTGACCAACGGAAAGCATGGGAAATAAGATAGTTCCCTTTTGTCTAAGGGCATCATCATTCAGCGGAATTGTCACCTATCATGCACTTGGAAATCCTGACAACGGAGAATGCGGCGTTACGAAGACTGACTACCTAGCAAGAAAAACGGATGCGCTAACGCGCAACGGCTTTCGCGCGTTGCTTCTTCCCTCACTGAACACGAACCCAATCTCGCCATCAACACTGACATTGCCTGACGTGAACAGACGCTTTCTCATTATACTTTTTAACCGTAGCCGAATAAAGCTTTCTGTTCTCAAGCAAAGACGAATAATATTTTTTCTATACATACGCAATTTCGGAAAAAAGACTAAATACATATGGAGAGGCGCAATCAGTATAGTAAGTATTGGAGGCTATCTGAACAACTACATTCATTTTTTAACTACTTACCTGACTATATCCCCTCGCCAACTCCCAGATCTCCGGAAACCTAGCTCCTACTAAAGACCACGTCTACATCATAACAAAATTTTCCGAATCAAAAATGATCGCCTGCCAGTGCAGAAAAACCCAGCGGAGGAATCAATAGAAAAACACTTCACCGGTGAACGCAGTATTCACAATAGATGCCTAAGCGCGGAGGAAAATACTTCTTGGAGCGGCTCTGGATCTGGCATCAATAGTTGATCCTGTCTGATCAGAGCACCGGTTCCGGCATCGGGAGTGGATTCGATAAGAGTCATAGCGGAGTCGAGAACTAGCAGCTAAGATGGGATTGTTTACTTGGACACCTCTTTCTTCCTCGCCCTAACGGAGCTAGAACTCTAAGAAAGAATCCCTTTATTTAAATAGAAGGACTATCTTTCTTTATCCTTATGGCTTCAGTCTTTGCTTCGACCAACAAAGTCAAGGACTTCGTCTTAGTCTGTCTACTTTAAGGTGATTGAAGAGTTCGTCCTTTGAGTTGAGTCAGTGGCTGGTAGCTCTCTTCTTAAGGGCTGTCTACCGGCTCCAAGCCGTGTAAGAAAGTGAGTCAAGTCAGTTCCTGGCCTTCATTCTGGTCAAGGAAGTGGAATATGTGATGGAAGAACGCAAAGTTAATCGACGTGGTGTCCCAGCTTTTTCTTTTGACTTGGTAGTTCTACCGAAGCAGGGAAGCTCTAGGGGTTTGCTAACCAGTGTGAAGTTGAGTTCTATCTTTCCCTAGTTCATGCAAGGCTAACCTTCGGGTTTTTGCTTTCTGGAAAAAACCTCTTACCAGAGTTCGCTACAGCCTTTCTATTTATAGAAGAGGGTAGCTAAGGGTGTGGATGAAAAATGAGAGATAGACAGGCCACTTCACCTCAGGGATACATCCAACAATGCACAAGAATCAGATTCCGATCAACTCTGGAACTCCAGAGAACCAAAGAAGTCCTGCTTTTCCTCTCTTGTTGTACGGTTACCTATTTCCACATCCTGATTGGATTAACAACATCTCTTATCCACCAGCATATGTAATTCGCTATTTTGAAGTGTACGACGGAGAAGGAAAGCCATACGAACATTTGGTACTCTTCCTTCATCGATGCGGAGATAGAGCCATAAGTGAGGCTTTGTGCCTTCGTCAATTTCCATTATCATTGACAGGTGCTACTCTTACATGCATGGCTTACGCCTTAAAACCATTCCTACTTGGGATGGGATACTTTTTTTTTCGGGGATAGTCTTAATAATAATTATCTTAGCTTAGAGTTAATAGTAAGATAGTTCTCCTATTAATAGCAAGACTAGTTATAATAGTAAGATCGTGTATAACATGGATAATAGTTCTAGGACTTGAAGTAGGAAGGCCTCCCCTTCATAAGCTAAAATCTTCCCTTGCGAGCGCTTTTGGTAACGAACGAAGGCTTTCCATTTATTTCGCCTTAGGAGAGCTCCTTTCTTATTGTTATGCCTAAATTAAAGAGAGTTTAACACTAACTAAGTAAGAGCTAATAGGAAAAGGGTAGGGATGGAACTTCTTCGTTCCCTAGCCACTCTACCCGTGAGCCCTAAAAAGCGTAGGATGGGGAGCGCATACGAGGGAGTGAGCGAATGACCAAATGTGTCTTTCTTTTAGTAAGTAATTGAGTATGCCCGTTGTTTGCACGGGATTCTATTTATTAAGGTAATGTTCTTTTTGTGCTTAAGGACTAGAAGCTGATTCCTTTATAGAACTGAATGGAAGTCAAAGTACTACGCTCCTTCCTCAATGGATGTTAAAATGGGGCTGGCTGTTCTATCTATTTTATTTCAAACTACCAGAGGCAGAGGCTTCTAGAATGCGTTATTTGGCACTTTAAGCCAATCAAGAAATAAATTGATGCAGAACTATTTCAGACCCCTCCTTTCACTCGTATCCATGGCAAATCCCTGATTCACTTCTCACTCCCGAGGAAAGCAGGGCATAGTGCGAGTGATATCTTTCTTTCGTTGAGGAGCCTGAACTGAAACCCGACTAGGTTCATCGATGCCCTCAAACCCGGTAGAAAGCCTTTCTTAGTGCTTAGCCTCTTTCTTAAAAATAAGTTTTGGAAGTCTATGAAGTCCTATAAAGCCTCCAATCCCGATGTCTCCATACCTCTTCGTGCTATGTATGGATAAATTAGAACTTTTTATTTTATTGACATGAAAGTGGGAAAGAAGGAATGGAAGCCGATAGCCACCACTTCTAGTCGGGGTCCCAAGATTTCCCATCTTCTCTTCGCTGACGATCTTATTCTATTTGCCAAGGCGACTGTCTCTCAAGCTAGAGTGGTGCGAAAGACTGTTAGAGAGTTTTGCTCATGTTCAGGGATGATGGTGAATTCACAGAAATCAAAGCGTCAACCTTGTCGGCCTTAGTGGCCTCTTACTTCAAGAAGAAGGAGGGAGCGACTGCGTACCATTTTCTAGAGCTAGGTTTGACAGATAATCTAGGCAAATACCAGGGCGCTTGTTCATGGCAGACTTTCTAAGGCCACATAGAGTTATATTATTGATAAGGCGCAGGCGGCGAGGGATAAAAACCTGGAATCGAAGCTCTTAAACCTGGCGGGAAGGGCCACATTAGTGCAATCCACAGTGACTGCGATTCCGATCTACTCAATGCATGCTGGCTCCTTTCTTCAATATGTGGGGCTGTTGACAAGCTTGCTAGATCCTTCCTTTGAGGTTCTGATAAAGAATTATGGGGTATTCACCTACTAAAAGAAAAAGGGAAGCTATGAAAAAACCAAAAGAGGCCTAGGAATTCGAAAAGCAAGAGAGTTGAATGTGTCTCTTATCGGCAAACTTGGATGGGATCTCATTAAAGGGTCGGATAAGTTATGAGTAGAAGTGCTGCGGGGTAGATAGATGAGAAGTAATCAGGTACAATTACCAGCTCCTGGGCATGCTTCCCCCATCCCCATATAGATATAGAAGTCAATTATCAAAGGTCTTGCTGCTATACAGAAGGGCTTCAAGTGAAGAAGTTGTGATGGGTTTGGTATGACTGGTGGGCAACTGATGATATTCTGCTAAACCAAATGGATCATATTATGCCTGATGAAGTTCATCTCCGGCTTTTTGATGTGATAAATGAGTATGGATACTGGTGGTACTTTATTTCTATTTAAGTAGGCCTTTCTTCCAGCATTGAGAAAGAGACCCGAAAGATCCATCAATAAGAAGTTGGTCTCCGTCAACATATCTATAGACTATTCGAGGTGCGGCTGTAGATTTTATTCCTATTCAACTATATGCAACCTAAGCAGCAACTTTTGTCCGTGCATATCTTCAATCATGCTTTTCACAAGTTCGGTACGCTAGAGGGAAAGTTCCACTAGTTATATTGGCTTGTTGCCCGGATTATTCCTAGAACCCGGCCTTCTCTGTGCATTCATTCGTGCAACCTCTTCCTGTTCTGGCATATGCCTCTTCTATTCCTATATAATAACCCTGCTTTTTGGATATTCACTGGTCGATAATCGCCTACTAAGTCTGTTTTGAACAAAAAGGCATAATTCAAGGGCAAAGTAAGTTCAATGAATTGAATCCAATGCAGCCTTTATCCCGCTAAACAAAAGAAGGAATAGAGTCGAGTGACTTCGCCTTCCTTTCTACCGTCCTGCTCTCATCTCAGATGGACAGTCAAGTAGACTGCTTTCCTTATCTCTCGTATTTTATTGTCTAAGATAGTTTTCCCTCAACTTTCCCATGTTGGGAATCCTCCTAGTTAGCGCGCAGTGGGGGGATACTTTTTCAATTCATTCCGTAAGCACTTTTCCGGGTATTCCCCCCAACTCTTCTTATCTGATTGACTTTCCGTCCTCTTTCGATCAAAGCAGGACGCAGCTCACAGACATTCTCCTTTAGGATGTCAAGTTCGTCTATTCCTCGTCAATAGCTTCCTTCATCCGTTCTATCAGGATTAAGTTTGTTCCCCTACCATGTAGCCATACCCTGGATGAAGTTTTAGCTTATTTATCCACTATCTCCAGCGTTTTAACCGAGTTCCTATTAAAGAGTACTCGTTGTAGAGATAGACAGGCCATTGAATGGACAAGGCCGTATACCTCTGGATACGGCTTATCTAGGTCTTTTTCAGAGTGTAGCATAGCTCTCCCCTCAGTTTAAGGAAGGTCCTCCTCTCCTAAAGCTAAAGCCATAAGCATATGTTTCTTAATATCTTTCAATAGAATATGTTTTGTTGTAAGGATCTTCAAGGAAAACCATCAATTATAACAATACCTCTAATCCCGTATAGTATATAAGTTCATACCTGGGCTAGCTTGTATAACAGTCATAAGGAGGCTCCTGCTAAACGGTTAATAGCAGTTCCCTTATCTTAATGATAATGATCTAAACGATCTCCCTGTTCCATAAGGGCTGGACCGGTCGGTTCCCTCCCCCTCTTTCTTGCTAAGCCTTTCTATCTAGTCCATCTCCTGCTTCGGACAAAGACAAAGCAGTTATCTTCTTATCTCCTGAGAGTTCCCTTAGAGGACTATTGAAAATGGCAGGAAGTCAAATAGGCAAGCATCCTCCTTTACTATTACATGCATATGAACTGTACCTATTATAAGGAAAACTGTACAAACCTTTATATGGATTGCACTTTCATTGTCACAGTGCATGATCATTGGATCTCCCTGATAAACATCCATCTTCTACTCAAGGAGTTCAGTGAATACGAAGCTTTTCGCACAATACAGCCGATTCTGCTATCGGCGAATACGTTGTTAGGTGCGTAGCTGCTCTTTGTTAGAATAGGCCCCTATCCATCAATTGTTATGGTAGTCCAATCAAGGTGTCAAGTCTGAAAGCCAAGCCCGGGCAAGAAGAGGGAAAGTATACCTGGTTAGAAAACCTCGCTTTTGAAGTGAGTCCTCTTCTCTTAGTGGGAGGAAGAGTTATAGTTCAAGCTACCTGAGCTAACTGCTTTTCACTCGAATTCAACTTTACTGCTCTTAGAGCGAGAAAAGGAAGTCAAGCAACTTGAATTTGTTAGGAGTAGGGGCTGAAAAGAGCCTTCTTCTTTGTCTAGCTCTGCTGCTCTATACCCCTTGCTTCTGTTTCTGATTCAACTCAATCGACAGATTAAACTAGCTCGGATGCTGCCTCTTTCGCTGCTTTTGGTGCTGCTCCTGATTCTCGGTCAACTAAATCAACCCAACTACTGACTTAGTCAATGTAAACTGGATCAATAGGAATAAGTTTCATTCCGTTCCGTCAGGTTTCCTCTCTTAGTTCATCAAAGAGAGAGGTATTAGATCTTATAGAATAATAATCCGTCAACGAGATAAGGCATGAGAAAGACTCAGAAGCAGAGATGGGAGAGAATTAGACAAGCAGCGTAAGAAAGGATGCTGGTGAGAGTTCTTCAAGTAAAGCCAACCAGAGAAAATCTTCGACCAGAAGGAGTTCGAGTTTAGAACGCTACCAGATAAGGTGAATATGGTATTGAGTTTGCTACTCATTTTTTTGAGCTAAACCTGGTAAGCAAAGTGTTAGATACGTTAATGTGTTCTTATTGTAGAGGAAATAGCCCTGAGTTGGGCCTAGATCGGTCATGAAGAAGCTCAGCAAGCAGAAAGATTCTTTGATTCCAACCATGACAGACTTTGCTGTAGTAGAGACCTCAACCCAAGTCCTATCGAACCAACCTATGGTCCCTTTCCCCGCTCCTCAATTACATCCAGCCTAAAAAGATTCCAATAAACCCGGCCTAGATAGAAGAGGTTTCCACTCCCGCCTATTCAACTATGGAGCACTAAAGCTTACTGCTGTCACCTGCCCTCTTTGAGTTCTATTAGAATGCCAAGCGTGGAAGAAAGCTAAGAAAAAGCATTTCTTTGACCGAGATTACAGTACCTTCACCAAAAGATTTAATTCCTTTGAGTTCCTTTACTTTGAGCATGTTGACCCGTAGAGGGCTTTACAGCGCCTGATCTTAATGAATGATCGGTGAGGTGCCAGGAGAGAAAGTCGTAGCCACAATCTAGAACATGCATGAAGCGACCGACTTTTTAGCGTGAGCTAATTCAGTCGGAAACCATATGGGTTAGGGATGAACAAAAAACTATATGCTCCTCTATCGTTCGACGGTAGGAATAGGTGGGAGTGAGACCCAGGAAGGAATTTACGCAAAAGCGGTGTAGCGTTGAACCGCTGCAAGTGCTTGAGAATGAGTTCACGCTCTTCTTGTTACAGTAAGTGCAGCAA